CATCAACTATAAAATAATATATTTAAATAATTAAAATTTATACTTTATTAAAATATTAAAAAAAAGTAATTAATTAAATAAATATTTTTAAAATTTTTAATTTTATCAAAAATTCAATTAATTAAATAAAATCCAGTATAATAATATAAATTAAACTTAAAATCTAAATATGATACACAAAAATCATAATTATTAAATATTAAATTCTTTATAACATAATTAAAATTAATAATTTAATTATAATTATAAAATATATAATTTATCATTATTATAATATTTAAATAATAAAAATTAATTTTTAATGTAAAAATTAAATAAATAATTAAAATTTGGTAATACCTCCCCTAATAATAAATTTCAATGAAAATTAATAAATTCCCATGAAAATTAATACATTAAATTTATATTATAATAAATAAACCCCCATATTTATTTAATAAAATAAATAATTAAATATATGAATAATATATATATAATATATTTAATTAGCTAATAATATAAAATAGTAAAAAATTTATAATAAATTTTATAATTTTTTTTTTTTTTTTTTTTTTTTTATATAATTAAATTATTGATTATATAATAAATCCTTATTAATTAAATTAAATATATAATTCATCTATATATACCTCTCCATTTTTATATTGAAGCGTGCAAAAATTTATTTTTGGTCTATATACCAATAGGATTAATAGATATATATTAATATATAAATATTTAATTAATCAATATTTATCTATTAATTTAGATAAAAAAAAAATTTCAAATCCAGTTAAGGATATCATGTTACTAAACCTTTAATTATTTTTATTTCTATAAAATTTATAGTAGAAATTAAATCAATTATGAAATCATTAAACTTTATAGATAGATAAATTTATTTATAATTTTATATAAATGATTTATTAATTATTAAATAAATATTAATTTATTCATACTTTAATATAAATATAAATATATGAATAATAATATATATAAATTATATATATATATATATATGCAATAATTAATTATCTAAATAATTTTTAATAAATATTAAATATTTATTACTAATTTAAATTATTAAAATTAAAAATAAAATATTAATTAGTATATTTTATTTTTATAAAAAATAGTATAAATATACATAAAAAAAAAAAAAAAAAAAAAAATTGTATGGAAATCCTACTTTTAATGAATTGCCTGATAAAAAGGATTACCTTGATAGGGTAAATCATGTAATAATATTACATTCATTATATATTATAATTTTTATATTTAATAGAATTAAACTATTTCTAAAAGTATCAAAAACTTTTGTGCATCATACACCAAAATATATAATATAATATACAATAAAAAGATAAGCTAATTAAGCTACTGGGCTCATACCCCATTTATAAAGGTTTTAATCCTTTTCTTTTTAATTTTTAATAATTCATCAAAAATTATATTTTTCAGAATTTTAATAATAGGAACTTTAATTTCTATTTCAGCTAATTCATGGCTAGGAGCTTGAATAGGTTTAGAAATTAATTTATTAGCTTTTATCCCCCTAATAAGAGATAGTAAATTAATATCTACAGAAGCCTCATTAAAGTATTTCTTAACCCAAGCATTAGCATCCTCAGTATTTTTATTTGCAGTTATTTTATTCCTATTAAACTCAAGTAAAAGAAATTCAAATTATTTTATAGAAATAATAATTTTTTCTTCTTTACTATTAAAAAGAGGTTCAGCTCCTTTCCATTTTTGATTCCCTAATGTCATAGAAGGATTATCTTGACTAAATGCTTTAATTTTAATAACTTGACAAAAAATTGCACCTTTAATATTAATTTCTTATATTATTTTTAAACCTTTAATTATTATTAGAATCATTTTATCAAGTTTAATTGGAGCATTAGGAGGATTAAATCAGACTTCATTACGAAAATTAATAGCTTATTCTTCTATTAACCATTTAGGATGAATACTAGCAGCAATATATAACAGAAATTTATTATGAATAACATATTTTTTATTTTATTCATTTTTATCTTTTTGTATAATCTTTATATTTAATATATTTAAAACTTCTCATATTAACCAATTATTTTCTTTATTTTTCCATTCAAAAATAATAAAATTTTTCTTGTTCTTTAATTTATTATCATTAGGAGGACTCCCACCATTTCTTGGATTTTTCCCTAAATGAATTGTTATTCAATCCTTAACTATAAATAATCAATATTTTTTATTAACATTTATAGTATTAATAACTCTTATTACTTTATACTTCTATATACGATTATGCTACAGAGCTTTTATATTAAATTATTATGAAAATAATTGATTAACTTCATCTATTTATAATACATTATATATAAAGGTATTCATAATTTGTTCATTTTTCTCTTCATTTGGATTATTCTTAATCTCTTCTTTATACTTTTTATTTTAAGGCTTTAAGTTAAATAAACTAATAGCCTTCAAAGCTATAAATATAAGAATGATCTTTTAAGCCTTAGTAAATTATTTACTCCTTTAGAATTGCAGTCTAACGTCATTATTGACTATAAAGCCTTGATTAAAGAGAATAATTCCCATAAATAGATTTACAGTCTATTGCCTAAACTTCAGCCATTTAATCGCGACAGTGATTATTTTCTACTAATCATAAAGATATTGGTACTCTATATTTCATTTTTGGAGCTTGATCAGGAATAATTGGTACTTCTTTAAGAATCTTAATTCGAGCAGAATTAGGACATCCAGGAGCATTAATTGGAGATGATCAAATCTATAACGTAATTGTTACAGCTCATGCTTTTATTATAATTTTCTTTATAGTAATGCCAATTATAATTGGAGGATTTGGAAATTGATTAGTTCCTCTAATACTAGGAGCTCCTGATATAGCTTTCCCACGAATAAATAATATAAGTTTTTGACTTTTACCTCCTGCATTAACTTTACTATTAGTAAGTAGTATAGTAGAAAATGGAGCTGGAACAGGATGAACTGTTTACCCTCCCCTATCTTCTAATATTGCTCACGGAGGAGCTTCTGTTGATTTAGCAATTTTTTCCTTACACCTAGCCGGAATCTCTTCAATTTTAGGAGCAGTAAATTTTATTACAACTGTAATTAATATACGATCAACAGGAATTACATTCGATCGAATACCTTTATTTGTTTGATCTGTAGTAATTACTGCTCTTTTACTTTTATTATCTTTACCAGTTTTAGCCGGAGCAATCACTATACTTTTAACAGACCGAAATTTAAATACTTCATTTTTTGACCCAGCAGGAGGAGGAGATCCAATCTTGTACCAACATTTATTTTGATTTTTTGGACATCCTGAAGTATATATTTTAATTTTACCTGGATTCGGAATAATTTCACATATTATTAGCCAAGAATCCGGAAAAAAGGAAACTTTTGGATCTCTAGGAATAATTTATGCAATATTAGCTATTGGATTATTAGGATTTATCGTCTGAGCTCACCACATATTTACAGTTGGAATAGACGTTGACACTCGAGCTTACTTCACTTCTGCTACAATAATTATTGCTGTTCCAACTGGAATTAAAATTTTCAGTTGATTAGCCACTCTTTACGGAACACAATTAAACTATTCCCCAGCTACACTATGAGCTTTAGGATTTGTATTTTTATTTACAGTAGGAGGATTAACTGGTGTTGTTTTAGCCAATTCATCCGTTGATATTATTCTACATGATACTTATTATGTAGTTGCTCATTTCCATTATGTTTTATCTATAGGAGCTGTATTTGCTATTATGGCAGGATTTGTTCACTGATATCCTTTATTTACAGGATTAACATTAAATGGAAAAATACTAAAAAGTCAATTTACTATTATATTTATTGGAGTAAATTTAACTTTCTTTCCTCAACATTTCTTAGGATTAGCTGGTATACCTCGTCGATACTCAGATTACCCAGACGCTTATACTACTTGAAATGTAATTTCTACAATTGGTTCAACAATTTCATTACTTGGAATTTTATTTTTCTTCTTTATTATTTGAGAAAGTTTAGTTACTCAACGACAAGTATTATTCCCAGTTCAATTAAATTCATCAATTGAATGACTACAAAATACTCCACCAGCTGAACACAGCTATAGTGAATTACCTATATTAACTAATTTCTAATATGGCAGATTAGTGCAATGGATTTAAGCTCCATATATAAAGTATTTTACTTTTATTAGAAACTAATGTCAACATGAGCAAGTTTAGGTTTACAAGATAGTTCTTCCCCACTAATAGAACAATTAATTTTCTTCCACGATCATGCACTTTTAATTTTAGTTATAATTACTATCCTAGTAGGTTATTTAATATTTATATTATTCTTTAATAAATATGTAAATCGTTATTTATTACATGGACAAACTATTGAAATTATTTGAACAATTTTACCAGCAATTATTTTATTATTTATTGCTTTCCCTTCTTTACGACTTTTATACTTATTAGATGAAATCAATGAACCTTCAATTACTTTAAAGGCTATTGGACATCAATGATATTGAAGCTATGAATATTCAGATTTTGCTAATATTGAATTTGATTCTTATATAATCCCTACAAATGAACTATCATTAGATAGTTTCCGTTTACTAGACGTTGATAATCGAGTAATTTTACCTATAAATTCACAAATTCGAATTTTAGTAACAGCAGCTGATGTAATTCATTCATGAACTATTCCAGCTTTAGGAGTTAAGGTAGATGGTACTCCAGGTCGATTAAATCAAACTAATTTCCTAATCAATCGACCTGGACTATTTTACGGACAATGTTCAGAAATTTGTGGGGCTAACCACAGTTTTATACCAATTGTAATTGAAAGTATTCCAGTAAATTATTTTATCAAATGAATTTCTAATAATGTAAACTCTTCATTAGATGACTGAAAGCAAGTACTGGTCTCTTAAACCATTTTATAGTAAATTAGCACTTACTTCTAATGAAAAAATTAGTTAAAAATATAACATTAGTTTGTCAAACTAAAATTATCAATAATTGATATTTTTTAATTCCTCAAATAGCACCAATTGGCTGATTAAGTTTATTTATTATCTTTTCAATTGCTTTTGTAATTTTTAATATAATAAATTATTATTCATATACCCCTTCCATACCTAAATCAGAATTAATTAACAAAACTCAATCAACAAATTCATTAAATTGAAAATGATAACAAATTTATTTTCAGTATTCGACCCTTCTTCAAGTATCTTCAATTTATCATTAAATTGATTAAGTACATTTTTAGGAATTTTAATAATTCCTTCTATATATTGACTTATACCTTCTCGATATCATATTTTTTGAAATAATATTTTATTAACACTTCATAAAGAATTTAAAACATTATTAGGACCTATAGGAGCAAATGGATCAACATTAATTTTCGTATCTTTATTTTCTATAATTCTTTTTAATAATTTTATAGGACTATTCCCTTATATTTTTACTAGTACTAGTCATTTAACTTTAACATTAACTTTAGCTTTACCACTATGATTATGTTTCATATTATTTGGATGAATTAATAATACTCAACATATATTTGCACACTTAGTACCTCAAGGAACACCAGCTGTATTAATACCCTTTATAGTATGTATTGAAACTATTAGAAATGTAATTCGGCCAGGAACTTTAGCAGTTCGATTAACAGCAAATATAATTGCTGGACATTTATTATTAACTTTATTAGGAAATACAGGACCTTCAATATCAACAATCTTATTAAGTCTATTAATTATTACACAAATTGCCCTACTAGTATTAGAATCTGCAGTTGCTATAATTCAATCTTATGTATTTGCTGTTCTTAGAACTCTATATTCTAGTGAAGTAAATTAATGTCAACACACTCAAACCACCCATTTCACTTAGTAGATTATAGTCCATGACCTCTTACAGCTTCAATTGGGGCAATAACAACAGTTGCTGGAATAGTAAAATGATTCCATCAATATGATACTTCACTATTCTTTTTAGGAAATATTATTACCATTTTAACTGTTTATCAATGATGACGAGATGTATCACGAGAAGGAACTTTTCAAGGACTTCACACTGATGCAGTAACAACAGGACTTCGATGAGGAATAATTTTATTTATTTTATCAGAAGTTTTATTCTTTGTATCCTTTTTTTGAGCTTTTTTTCATAGCAGACTTTCACCATCTATTGAATTAGGAGCAATATGACCGCCTATAGGAATTACTCCATTTAACCCATTTCAAATTCCTCTATTAAATACAATAATTTTATTAACTTCAGGAATTACTGTAACTTGAGCACATCACAGTTTAATAGAAGGAAATCACTCACAAACTACTCAAGGATTATTTTTCACAGTTCTTTTAGGAATCTACTTCACCATTTTGCAAGCTTATGAATACATTGAAGCTCCATTTACTATTGCAGATTCCGTTTATGGTTCTACATTCTTTATAGCAACAGGATTCCATGGAATTCATGTTCTAATTGGAACAACTTTCTTATTAATTTGTTTAATCCGACATTTAAATAATCATTTTTCTAAAAATCACCATTTTGGATTTGAAGCTGCTGCATGATATTGACATTTTGTTGATATTGTATGATTATTTCTTTATGTTTCAATTTATTGATGAGGAGGATAATTAATTATCTATATAGTATAAAAAGTATATTTGACTTCCAATCATAAGGCCTATTATTAATAGTATAGATAATTTTATCAATTTTAACAATTAGTTCAATCATTATATTAATTTCAATTGTAGTAATATTACTAGCCTCAATTCTTTCAAAAAAAACTTTAGTGGACCGAGAAAAAGCTTCTCCATTTGAATGTGGATTTGACCCAAAATCATCATCCCGACTCCCATTTTCTATTCGATTTTTTTTAATTACTATTATTTTTCTAATTTTTGATGTAGAAATTGCCTTAATTCTTCCTATTATCCTAATTATTAAATTTTCTAATCTAATAATATGAACTATTACTTCTATTATTTTCATTTTAATTCTATTACTAGGACTTTATCATGAATGAAATCAAGGAATACTAAACTGATCAAACTAATAGGGTTGTAGTTAAATATAACATTTGATTTGCATTCAAAAAGTATTGAATTTTTCAATCTACCTTGAATATGAAGCGATTTATTGCAATTAGTTTCGACCTAATCTTAGGTAATTATTACCCTTATTCTTAAAATAATTAATTTTTAATTGAAGCCAAAAAGAGGCTTATCACTGTTAATGATAGAATTGAGATAAATACTCCAATTAAAGAAGTATGATGTTCAAGTAAAAGCTGCTAACTTTTTTCTTTTAATGGTTAAATTCCATTTATACTTCTAATTTATATAGTTTAAAAAAAACATTACATTTTCATTGTAAAATTAAAATTTTTTATTTTTATAAATTACTAAAATTAATTCATTATATTCAAAGATTAAACTAATCACCCTAACATCTTCAGTGTTATACTCTAATATAAGCTATTTGAATAAAAACAAATTATATATATGTATAAAATTATAATTCAAAAAATAAAACTCAATAAATAAATTTTTAAATTATTATTTTGTAATATCTGATTTAATTGAGAATTCTTAATTAAATTTAAGTAAAGTTGTTGACCTCCAAAATATTCTGATCATCCCTGATCAAAACTCTTTACTACTATATTACCAACAATTAAAGAATAATTAATAATACCATAAGTAGAAATATAAGGTATAAATCATATTGAACCTAAAAAATAAGATGAATTATAATTATTTAAAGCCTTATTATAAAAAAACAAAGAAACATTAGAAATTAAATAACCTATTACCCCTCCTACAATACAAACAAATATTGTTAATAATTTTAAATAATAAGGTAAAACTACTACTATAGGGGTAGGGAAAATTAATCAACTTAATATACTTCCCCCAAAAATTCTTAAAATCAATAATCCTATTATACTTTTTAATATTACCCAACCTTCATCATTTAATATATTTAAAGATGAAAAATTAGAATCACCAGTTATTGTATAATAAACTAACCGAAAAGAATAACAAACAGTTAATCCCGTAGAAAAAAAATAAAGAAAAAAGGAAAAAAAATTTATATAAGATAAAGAAACTATTTCTAAAATTAAATCCTTAGAATAAAATCCAGCTAAAAAAGGTATTCCACATAATGCTAAATTAGCTACATTAAAACAAGAAGAAGTTAATGGTATTATTAAACTCAATCTTCCTATTAAACGAATATCCTGACAATTATTTATATTATGGATAATAGCTCCGGCACACATAAATAATAATGCCTTAAACAAAGCATGTGTTAATAAATGAAAAAAAGCTAATTTATAAAACCCTATAGATAAAATTCTTATTATTAAACCCAATTGTCTTAAAGTAGATAAAGCAATAATCTTCTTTAAATCAAATTCATAATTAGCCCCTAACCCAGCTATAAATATTGTTAAACCAGACAATAATAATAATAAATTTCCTATTCATGAACTTCTTAATACAATATTAAATCGAATTAATAAATAAACCCCAGCAGTTACTAAAGTAGAAGAATGGACTAAAGCTGAAACAGGAGTAGGAGCTGCTATAGCAGCTGGCAATCAAGAAGAAAATGGAATCTGAGCTCTCTTAGTTATTGCAGCTAATATTACTAATATACCAATAATTATTATTTCAAAATCATTTTTTATCACTTCTAAATAAAAAATATAATTTCAACTCCCATAATTTAATATTCAAGCAATAGCTAATAATAAAGCCACATCACCAATTCGATTTGACAACGCAGTCAATATACCAGCATTATAAGATTTTACATTTTGAAAATAAATAACTAAACAATAAGAAACGAGACCTAATCCATCTCATCCTAACAAAATTCTAATTAAATTAGGACTAATAATTAATAACATTATAGAAGTAACAAATATTAATACCAATATAATAAAACGATTAATTTTATAATCACTTTCTATATATTCCTTTCTATAAAAAATAACCAAAGAAGAAATTATTAAAACAAAAGATATAAAAATTAATCTTATTCAATCTAATAATAAAGTTATAACAATATTTATTGAATTCATTGAAACAACTTCCCATTCAATAAAAATTCTATAATCATTTATAATAAAAATTATACCTATTAAAAAAGAAACTAATCTAAAAAAAAATAAACTTATAAATCTAATTGTACAAATTGATAAATATTTCACGATTTAAAAAGAAAAATTTCTTATCATTGACACCACAAATCAATATTTTAATTAAACTATTTAAATATAATCACAATATACACATATCCCCCTTTAAAATTAATAAATTTAAAGGAAACCAATGTAAAAATAAAAGTAAAAACTCTCGAACTGACCCCCCTCTAAATGAATAAGTTCCTGAAAAAATTTTCCCATGTTGACTATATGCATATAAATATAAAGTATAAGCAGCTCTAAAAAAAGATAACAAAGACAACATAAATATAGAAATTCAAGATCATCTAACAATTCTATTAATTAAAGAAATTTCTCCTAATAAATTTAATGTAGGAGGAGCAGCCATATTTGCTGATCTTAATAAAAACCATCATAATGCTATTGAAGGTATAAAATTTAATATTCCCCTATTAATTAATAATCTACGACTCCCCATCCGTTCATAAGAAATATTTGCTAAACAAAATAATCCGGAAGAACACAATCCATGAGCAATTATTAATGTATATGAACCACAAATTCCTATATAAGTCAAAGTTATTAATCCAGCCAAAACAATTCCTATATGAGCTACAGAAGAATAAGCAATTAAAGCCTTTAAATCAGTTTGTCGTAAACAAATTAAACTCACTAATACTCCCCCTACTAATCTAATTCTAACCCAAATAAAATTAAATTTTAAACCTATTAATTGTAAAAATGGAAAAACCCGTAATAATCCATAACCTCCCAACTTCAACATAATTCCTGCTAAAATTATAGATCCAGAAACAGGAGCCTCTACATGAGCCTTAGGCAATCATAAATGAACCAAAAATATTGGTATTTTTACTAAAAAAGCTATAACTAAAGAAAAATATAATAATTCATAATTAAATATAAAATTATTTAATAAATAAAAATTTAAAGTACCAGTTAACTTATATAAATAAAAAATACCAATTAACATTGGTAAAGAAACCAATAATGTATAAAACAATAAATATACCCCAGCTTGCAATCGTTCAGGTTGATATCCCCACCCTAAAATCAAAAATAAAGTAGGAATTAAACTTCTTTCAAAAAATAAATAAAACATAAATAATCTCATTCTTCTAAAAGTAAGAACTAACAAAATTAATAATAAAATAATATTTAATAAAAATAAATTTATATAATTATTGTACTTATAAACAGACTCTCTTGCTATTAATATTAAAGAAATAATTCACAAACTTAACAAAATTAATCCATATGAAATCATATCACATCCAAATAAATAAGAAATTCTTATAAAATAATTTCTATACATATTTATTAAAACAAAAATAAAACTTAATAAAAATAAAAAACTTTGAACCATTCAATAAGTATTATATATTAAACATAATGGAAACAAAAATAAAATTCTAATAATAATTTTTAACATTGTAAAATATTAAATCTTTGAAAATAATCATTACCATGAGTACGAATTATAGAAACTAAAATAGAAAGCCCAAGAGCACCTTCACAAACTCTAAACGTTAAAAATATTATACTAAAAAAATTTTCATAATTTAACATATTTAAATAAATAAATAATAAAAGAAATAAACTTAATACAATATATTCTAATCTTAATAACATTGATAATAAATGTTTACGATTAGAAACAAAAGTAAATACTCCTATAATAAATAAAATACTTGGTAAGCTTCAATTTAAAATTGCTATCATTAGTTTTAATAGTTTAACAAAAACATTGGTCTTGTAAATCAAAAATAAGATTATTTCTTTTAAAACTTCAAGAGAAAAGAAAATTCTTTATCATTAATCCCCAAAATTAATATTTTAATTAAACTACCTCTTGATATTATACAATGAATTTTAATATCACTACTATTTATTTTTAATTTTATTTTTATAAATATAAAACACCCATTAGCAATAGGATTAACATTATTAATTCAAACAACATTAGTATGTCTAACATCAGGATTAATAACTAAAAGATTTTGATTTTCTTATATTTTATTCTTAGTATTCTTAGGAGGAATATTAGTTTTATTTATTTATGTAACCTCACTAGCTTCTAATGAAATATTTACATTTTCAATTAAACTCTTATTTATTTCTCTATCAATTTTATTTTTAATACTAATCACTTTATTTTTTATAGACAAAAATACTTTACTTCAATATCAAAATCTAGAAATTAAATCAATCTGTGATTTAAATTCTTACTTAACAGAAAATTCTCTATCCTTAAATAAACTTTATAATTATCCAACTAATTTATTAACTATCTTATTAATAAATTATTTATTAATTACATTAATTGCAGTAGTAAAAATTACTAAATTATTCAAGGGACCTCTTCGACCTATATTTAACTAATGAACAAACCTTTACGAATTAAACACCCAATTTTAAGAATTACTAACAGAGCTTTAGTAGATTTACCAGCCCCTAGAAATATTTCCGCTTGATGAAATTTTGGATCACTATTATTTTTATGTTTAATAATTCAAATTTTAACAGGATTATTCTTAGCTATACACTATACAGCTGATATTAGTTTAGCCTTCAATAGAGTTAATCACATTTGTCGAGATGTAAATTATGGGTGATTATTACGAACTATACATGCCAATGGTGCATCATTTTTTTTTATTTGTATTTATCTTCATGTAGGACGAGGAATTTATTATGGATCATACTTATTTACCCCTACATGATTAGTGGGAGTAATTATTTTATTCTTAGTAATAGGAACAGCTTTTATAGGATACGTTTTACCTTGAGGACAAATATCTTTTTGAGGAGCTACAGTAATTACTAATTTATTATCAGCTATTCCGTATCTAGGGATTGACTTAGTACAATGAGTATGAGGAGGATTTGCTGTTGATAATGCAACCCTTACCCGATTCTTTACCTTTCATTTTATTTTACCATTTATTGTATTAGCTGCAACCTTAATCCATATTCTATTTTTACACGAAACAGGATCAAATAACCCTATTGGAGTAAATTCTAATATTGATAAAATCCCATTCCACCCATACTTCACTTTTAAGGATATTGTAGGATTCATTATAATAACAATAATTTTAATTTTATTAGTACTAATTAATCCCTATCTATTAGGAGATCCAGATAATTTTATCCCAGCTAACCCTCTTGTAACACCTGTTCACATTCAACCTGAATGATATTTCTTATTTGCATATGCTATTTTACGATCTATCCCTAATAAATTAGGAGGAGTAATTGCATTAGTTCTATCTATTGCAATTTTAGCAATTCTTCCATTTTATCACCTAAGTAAATTCCGAGGAATTCAATTCTACCCAATTAATCAAATTTTATTTTGAATTATAGTAGTAACAGTAATTTTATTAACATGAATTGGAGCTCGACCAGTCGAAGAACCTTACGTCTTAGTTGGACAAATTTTAACAGTTATTTATTTTTCTTATTTCATATTTAATCCATTAATTATTAAATGATGAGATAATTTATTAAATTAGTTAATGAGCTTGAATAAGCATATGTTTTGAAAACATAAGATAGAAATCAAATTTTCTATTAACTTTACTAAAATAAATTCATTAAATTAAATATATTAGAAAAATTTTAAATCCTACAAAAAATAACAAAAAATTTAAAGAAAAAGGTAAAAAACTTTTTCATGCTAAATATATTAATTTATCATATCGAAACCGAGGTAAAGTACCCCGTACTCAAATAAATATAAAAGAAACAAAAGTCAATTTAATATAAAATAAAAAAGAAAAAATATCTCTCCCTAAAAATATTACACAAAATAATATACTTATAAATAAAATTCTAGCATATTCTGCTAAAAAAATTAATGCAAACCCTCCTCTTCTGTATTCTACATTAAATCCCGATACTAATTCTGATTCACCTTCAGCAAAATCAAAAGGAGTTCGATTAGTTTCTGCTAAAGAAATTCTAAATCAAACTAAAGCTATAGGAAATATAATAAATAAAAACCAAATAAATATCTGATATTTATAAAATATCAATATATTATACCCACCAATTAAAAAAATAAATCTTAATAATACTAAAGCTAAACTTACTTCATAAGAAATTGTTTGTGCAACAGCTCGTAAACCCCCTAATAATGCATAATTAGAATTAGAAGACCAACCCGCAATTATTACTGTATATACCCCTAATCTAGTGCAGCACAAAAAAAATAATAACCCTAAATTAAAAGAAAATAATTTAACAAATATAGGTATACACATCCACACTAATAAAGATAAAAACAAAGAAAAAATAGGCGAAAAATAATAAGAAATATAATTAGATAATAAAGGATAAGTTTGTTCCTTAGTAAATAATTTAATTGCATCACAAAAAGGCTGAGGAATTCCTGCAATTCCTACCTTATTAGGCCCCTTCCGAATCTGAATATAACCTAAAACCTTACGTTCTAAAAGAGTCAAAAAAGCAACTCTTACTAATACAAAAATAATTAATAATAATCTACTAATAATAAATAATAAATTTTCTATAAAAAACAAGTACTATTTGTGACAAAAATCACATAAATAAATTCTAAATTTATTGCACTAATCTGCCAAAATAGTATTTATATTAATTATATTCAATATAAAAATAATAATTTATCAAATATTAGGTCCTTTCGTACTGAAATATTTTAATTTTTTAAAGATAGAAACCAACCTGGCTTACGCCGGTTTGAACTCAGATCATGTAAGAATTTAAAAGTCGAACAGACTTAAAATTTAAGCGGCTACACCTAAAATTATATCTTAATCCAACATCGAGGTCGCAATCTTTCTTATCGATATGAACTCTCCAAAAAAATTACGCTGTTATCCCTAAAGTAACTTATTTTTTTAATCGTTAATAACGGATCAATTATTCATAAATTAATGATATAAAAAATTAAAAGTTTATTAAATTTTAATATCACCCCAATAAAATATTATCAAATATTATAACAAAAAAAATCTATAAAATTATAATAATTTAAATATAAAGATTTATAGGGTCTTCTCGTCTTTTAAATACATTTTAGCTTTTTGACTAAAAAATAAAATTCTATCACAAATTTTTATGAAACAGTTAATATCTCGTCCAACCATTCATACCAGCCTTCAATTAAAAGACTAATGATTATGCTACCTTTGCACAGTTAGTATACTGCGGCCATTTAAAAATTTCAGTGGGCAGGCTAGACTTTAAAAAAATTTCAAAAAGACATGTTTTTGTTAAACAGGCGAACATTATTTTGCCGAGTTCTTTATAAAAACTTTTCATCAAAACCTATCTATACAATATAATATACTAATTTTACCATTATTTATTTATTTTTATAATTAAAATAAATACTTTAATAAAAACTTAAAATTTAATAAATAATAATTATTATAAAATAAATTATAACACTTTTATTAATAATAGCTATTTCTAAGCTTATATTTATAAATTTATTTATTTATTTTTAAAAATTTATTTTACAGCTTATCCCATAAAATATTAAAATTAAATAATTATTTAATTAATATATTCAATTAAATAATATAAAATTTCTAAATTAAATTTATTTCTTAAAGAACTAGATACCTTTAAAAACGAATAACATTTCATTTCTAATATATTATTAAAAATAATTTTGCTACATTAACTTTTATAATATATTAACTCTTTTAAAATCGAGAAAATTATAATAAATAATTTTTATTTAATAAACCCTGATACACAAGGTACAATAAATTAAATTTTCTTTTATAATAAAAATTTTTCAAATTATTTCAATTTTCTTTCACAATACTACTACACTATAATTAACATTATTTTTTCTTAATTAAATACTAAAACAATTCATTTTATAATTATTTTTAATAATTTAATTTTAAAATAAAAAAAATTAATAAATAAAATCTAATCAATTTATATTGATTTGCACAAAAATCTTTTCAATGTAAATGAAATGCTTTACTAAATAAGCTTTAAATTGCATTCTAGGTACACTTTCCAGTACATCTACTATGTTACGACTTATCTTACCTTAATAGTAAGAGTGACGGGCGATGTGTGCATATTTTAGAGCTAAAATCAAATTATTAATCTTTATAATTTTACTATCAAATCCACCTTCAATAAACATTTCAAATTTATATTCATTTAAATATTTTTATTGTAACCCATTTCTACTTAAATATTAGCTACACCTTGATCTGATATATTTTCTTTTTAAAAATTATGAAAATTAACATTCTTATAAAATATTCTAATAACGACGGTATATAAACTGATTACAAACTTAAGTAAGGTCCATCGTGGATTATCGATTACAGAACAGGTTCCTCTGAATAGACTAAAATACCGCCAAATTTTTTAAGTTTCAAGAACATAACTACTACTACCTTAGTTTTTAAATTTACATTTTAAATAATAGGGTATCTAATCCTAGTTTATTATTAAAATTTTCAAGCTTCAATTATTTTATATAAAAAATTTATAAAATTAAAATTTCACCTAATAAATTTATTCTTATTTTATAAATAAACAACTTAACTTTAACCAAAGAAAATTTATTTGCATTATTCGTATAACCGCGGCTGCTGGCACAAATTTAGCCAATACTCTTTAATATTACTATTTCTAAGTTTCCTTAATTAATAATACTAATTACTGCGAATACAATTAACTTATTTATTATTTAAATAAATAAAAAGTCACACAAAAATTTACATGTAAATTAAATTAATAATAAATTTACAAGCCAAAATAAAACTTTATAC